ATCAATATACTATTTCTTTTAGACACACAGCGCTATTCCATAATAATAATAGAAAATGCCAATAGTTAGGATTCATTAAAAAATATAGAATCCCCTCGTCCAGGTCCAGGGGGACACCCTTCCCGTATCAGGCACTAATCCATTTTTAACGTCTAATTAGATCGGGAAATTATTCAAATTAAGAACAGAAGTTGGTTGCTTTTTTCTTTCTGATAATTAATTTAAAATTGAAGCCATAAGGCCCCTATCCATTTATTCATTCGACCTAACTTGATTGGGTTCCATTTCACGGATTCGAACAAGGCTTTGTACCGATGCGATAAAAATGAAAAACTCCCCTGTGATACGACATGCTATTTTTTCTATTTATTCCCTTTCAGGGATCAGTCGCGGTCTTCTAAATCACACCAATGGTATGGACAAATTTCTTACTTCATCAAAATGTGTAAAAGATTCTAGTCGCACTTAAAAGCCGAGTACTCTACCGTTGAGTTAGCAACCCGAAAAATAGACTAAACAAAATTTCAGCAAAACAAAAAAAGGGATATAAATACAATCAAAATCAATTAAATTGAATTTAAACAAAGAGAAAGGAGATTTTACCAACTAATCAAATGATTGCACGAAAAAAATGGATTTTCTTTTTTTTCGAATCCATTCGAAACATCAAAATGAATTAATTCGATGAGAATACAAGAAATTATCAGATAAAAGAAAAAATATACATAAGAGAAAAAATTGATAAAGGTAGGGAGCGAAAATAAATAGACCCGGTTCCCTTATCACGATGAATTATATTTGTTCGATACACTGTTGTCAATATAAATGCCGAGAAAAGAATACAGCGGAGGGGGGGTAAATAAAAAAATCATAGAAAAATGAAACAAAGTTATATAGAAGTTGGTACCCCCCCTTGATATTTCTTTAATTGAAATTCATTTGATTACACGAAAGTTCATTAAAAACTTCTGCTTTCTTTAAATTTAAAAGATTCTGAACAGTTCCTGTAGGTTGAGCTCCTTTCTCAAGGAAATAGAGAATAAGAGGAACATTTAAATAAGTTTGATTCTTCATTGGATCATAAAAGCCCACTTTTCTAAGATCTTTTCCCTCTCTTGGGGATCGAACATCAATTGCAACGATTCGATAAAAGGCTCATTGGGATAGATGTAGATGAACAATACCCCCCCTAGAACCGTATAGGAAGGTTTCTCCTCGTACGGCTCGAGAAAAATGATTTGATGCTAGGTTTTGCCTATGTATACAATTCTAATGACTTAAAGGCCAAATGGGCCTATAAAATCAATTAGATTACGATTTCATACTTTTTTCCTGAAAATCAAAAGAAACCATCCGTACTCATAACTCAAGTTGTATAACTCTCAAATCGCGCAAAGTAAGAATATTTAGGAAATTTCATTTATTGAGTGGTCTTTACCCCCCTTTTATTTATCTCATTTCAAATTCTATTTGAATTCTTTAGTTGGATCCGGTTATTCAGATTATTAATCAAATTCAAAAAGGGTGCTTCCTTGTTTTTAGATCCTTTATCCTTATTTTGAATCATTGGGTTTAGACATTACTTCGGTGCTTCTTAATCCCTTCAAAATGGCAGCAACATACCCCTTTTTGATTTCTTTCTATCAAAGAATCCCATGGCCTGTTGATTCCCGCGTGATACACTTTGAATAAATCGAAAGGGTTTGATCAATTCCAACAAGTTTTGCTTTTGAATTGTGAATTAGAAACTTTCTCAAATTGGATCCTTTCGATTTCTAGAAATGGAAGATATATTTACGAAGTTGTTCCAATGGATTGATTGGCATTTAACCTTAGATTCTTACCCCCAAGAAATGAATTAATCCTTTCTACTCGAGCTCCGTCGTGGACTATTTTGAACCCAACAAAAACGAAGGATTCAAGTGTAAGAGAACAAACAATGTCGAGCCAAGAGCACCCTCATTTCTAGATAAATCGAAAATGGTGAATGGAAAAATCCACAATAGATTCTGTCCTTCAAGTCGCACGTTGCTTTCTACCACATCGTTTCAAACGAAGTTTTACCATAATATTTCTCGAATTTGGAACCGGTATGAAATTGATTCAATCATGGAATCATGAATAGTCATTGCTTCGGTTGTCCATAGATATTGTAATCTAGACCTTTTCTTCCATATATGATATGTGAAACTTTTTTTCTGAAAAAGTCTTAGCAACACAGCATCTTTAACATCCATTAAGAATATATAGGTAATAGAATGAAATACGGAAACAACTCACTTGTTGAATCCGCATCTTCAAGTAACTCAATAGGATTGATAAAACAACTTCCTACTTTATTTTTATTGAGATTGGGTGCAAAATCAAAATTGAGTACAAAAGAGTTTGATTCTACTTACAAGGAATCATTCAAAATATTTTTGAAATAAAAATGATTTCTAATCGAAATCGAAAAAGTTTCCGATTTGGACATAATTATTTCATTTGATTTCATTTGACAAAAATTGGATAATGATGATAAGGATCACCTTTGATCTTATAGAAGGACAGGTCTTTCTTTTTTACTTGACTCTTTCTTTTTTAATTTAAAATAGATAAAGAGACCAAAGAAAAGGAGAAAGAAATCAATCTTTTTTCATAAGATGTATAAAAAAATGATGTCAATTCAGAAGGGAGGGATTTTCCTCGCTATCAGATAGGCTGAGGGGTTATCACTGTTATATATATATATATTCTAAGAATATATACTAGAGAATTGAATTCAAATTCAATAATTTAAGGGATCACAAAAAACAAAAATTTCTTGTCATTGAAATAGTAGAAGACATATAAGCGAAACATTTCCTCTTTTTAAACGATTCAATAATATATATTATATATTTTGTTTAACTTTAACATGGGATTGAGTAATATTTCAATAATCACTTCTTGTCATAAATAAAATAAAAATCAAAGGGCGAAGATAAATCCCCTCTACCTCAATCGTTACATAGATTTCCAATTTCTCATTAGAGTCAAACACAAAATATCTAATAAAATAAAAAAAGCGATTCAACGAAAAAACATTGGCTTCATTTCATATAGAACTATGGTAATTAAATTAATATGGAATTAATATGGATTAACTCTTTCCCTGACTTCTTTCTAAGAAAATAATGGATCTACGCTGGGACGGAAGGATTCGAACCTCCGAATAGCGGGACCAAAACCCGTTGCCTTACCCCTTGGCTACGCCCCATTTCAATTTTAAATCTACACCAAGAAAAATAATATTGGTATTAATTTTTTGTCAACTCCAACCCAAAATCTCTATATGTATAGAATAGATTTGTATTCACATATATATAGATCTATCTATATAGATATAGAAATATCTATAGAATTCAACAAAATTTATTGATCATTACATAGAATTCAATTAAGATATTGTATGAAAGTATCATTTCTTCTATTCTCCTTTGAGATTTGAGAATTGGAGGGTTTTTGATTGAGTGGGTACAAAGAAAAAGAAGGATTTTTTGTCTACCTTGCTTACTTTCTTTTTACTTCTATCAAATATCAAAAACTCAATTAAAATGCAATTATCTCCAGGAACAAAACGTCTGTTATGCTTAATATCGTTAGTTTGATCTGTATCTGTATGAATTCTTCCACTTATTCGAGTAGTTTTTTCTTCGGCAAATTGCCCGAAGCATATGCTTTTTTGAATCCAATCGTAGATGTTATGCCAGTCATACCTGTGCTTTTTTTTCTCTTAGCTTTTGTTTGGCAAGCTGCTGTAAGCTTTCGATAAGACCCTTAATATAATTATATCCTAGAAAATGGATAATTTCGTCAAGAAAAAATTCTAAAAATCTCTAAAATAAGATAGGTTTTAAAGTATGAACCCTCGATTCGCACATTGAAATTCTTGGATAGTCACCATAAATCTGGATTACGCCCATTTCCTCTTTTTTGACCCGTTTCCAGTGAAAGACCCTAATAAGGTTAGGGTCTCGCACAAAATAGAATTTGTATATAAACGACGATCTTTTTTAATGAAAAAATCAAAATGAATTTGCGACAATTCATTTTGATTTCTGGAAAAAACCTCATTTCACGGTGTCAAAATCAAACAAAATAGGATATGTGTTAGAAAAACGGAAGATCTATTCTCTTTTTTTTCAAAAAATAATTTGGAGATTGTGTAATGCTTACCCTGAAACTCTTCGTTTATACCGTAGTGATATTTTTTGTTTCTCTATTTATATTTGGATTCCTCTCTAATGATCCAGGACGTAATCCTGGACGTGAAGAATAAAATCCAAATTGGTTGATTTTCAAATTTTCTTAGAATTTTATCTATTCCACACGGATTTTCGAAAATTGAAAAAAAAAAGAAATCAAGTTATTAACGGAAAGAGAGGGATTCGAACCCTCGGTACGAATAACTCGTACAACGGATTAGCAATCCGACGCTTTAGTCCACTCAGCCATCTCTCCCAATTCAAAAAGATAATTACTAGATTACACATAATGTAAAATGTAAGGGGTCTGTCTTCCTCTCTGGTCTTTCTCTATTCTATTAGAATTTGATTCTATATTCTATACTATATATTCTATACTATATATATCTATATCTATAGATAATTTATATCTATATATAACTATTTATATCTATATATAAATAGATAGATAGCCAAATTAGGAATTTCCTTTATCGAAAAGCGAAAAGAAGGGCTCGGGGGCGTTAACAATCGAACTAAAGAAAAATAAGAAAGATCTCTTTGTGTTGATTTTGTTTTAAAAAGCCCTTCTTTTTCTGATGGCCTGGCCTGGTCAGTATCCACAGCCGGGCCCGGTCCTTTTTTTGTTCCGCCGAATTCTACTAATTTATATATTATATATGTTATGTAATAATGTAATTATTTAATAATGATTTATATGAGATCTGATTTGACAACAAAAATGCTTGTTTTTTATTATACTTAATAGAATGTTTTCTATTCAAGCAACAAGAA